GTCAGCAACAGAGGCCCAAGCTTATGGAATTGTTGATCTTGTAGCGGTTGAATGACAATAGCCTAGATTTCACGTCAATTCTGAAATTCACCCTGCCGAGTTTAATATTAATATTCTATGACTTTTATTTATTATTCTATTGAATAAAAGTAATTCATAATCATCCGGTTAGGATCGATCTAAACCAGCCCATTATGTATATAATTCAACATGCCAACGATTAAACAACTTATTAGAAATACAAGACAGCCAATTAGAAATGTCACAAAATCCCCCGCGCTTCGGGGATGCCCTCAGCGTCGAGGAACTTGTACTAGGGTGTATGTGCGACTCGTTCAGATCATGAACTAGAACAAAGGAAAGAGAACAATGTTCGAATATCAATGATCAAATAGTATAGAACGGAAAAACGAACTACATTTCCTATCTAAAAATCGATGATATCCCTTTTATTTTATTGTGTATGAAATTTATGGTTTCTGTTGGTGTAAATCCACTCACCTCAATTCAAGATGAGAAGCAATTCTCCATTGGTAGCAAATGGTTATCCATTAAGCGGAGGAAATCTTAGTTAACATAGACCTCTCTTGCAAGAACGGACTAACAGGGTCAGCTACCCAGCCAATCTTCATAATTAAATACCGTTACTGTATAGGTAGAGCTCGTTGTGAAAGACCTATTACTGGATAATTCATGGGTAGAGCTGAAGAATGTGAACTATACAAGTTAGCAATAACATTGATTAAATGAAGTAAAGGCTCCGGTGTATAGAGAAGACCTCACCGTTTAAGAAGTAACCATAGAAACGATGGAATCCACTATTTCTTTATCATTACTTTTCTTTTTTAATACCTAGTATAGTACAATTTCGTATTTCGAGGTGAAATGCCTAAAAAAAAGAAAAATTGTGGTTGGGAAGGTTATAGTAGCCAAAGCCATTGGAATTATTAGTTTATACATTGGAAAAATCCGTTTTGTTATTAATATACTAGGAAAGGGGCAAAAGAATAACTGAAAGAAAGGAAATCTATTAGTTATTCGTTAAAGTTTCATTTATTCAATGACCAGAATTAGACGGGGATATATCGCTCGGAGACGTAGAACAAAAATTCGTTTATTTGCATCAAGCTTTCGGGGGGCTCATTCAAGACTTACTCGAACTATTACTCAACAAAAAATAAGAGCTTTGGTTTCGGCTCATCGGGATAGGGATAGGCAAAAAATAAATTTTCGTCGTTTGTGGATTACTCGAATAAATGCAGCAATTCGCGAAAGGGGGGTATGCTATAGTTATAGTAGATTCATAAATGATCTGTACAAGAGACGGTTGCTTCTTAATCGTAAAATACTTGCACAAATAGCTATATCAAATAGGAATTGTCTTTATATGATTTCCAATGAGATCATAAAAGAAGTAAGTTGGAAGGAATCCGCCGGTTAAACGGAGTTGCCCGGAGAATGAACTCCGGGAAGGTCGAATAAAAATGAATAGAATATGATAAAATATGAGAAAGTAGTCAAAATAAATATGAATCAACACGTTCAATAAAAAAATTTCTTCTTCCCAGATTCTTCTTTTTTTTCTTACGACACGAGAATTCAATCCGGATTCTTGGATTTTTCCAACAAAATATCAATCCGCGTTTGAGTTCGGATGGGGGTTTTAATTCAAGTGAATAAAGAATAAACCTATCTTTTTCTGGCTCTAAGACTAGGAGTTCTAGTGGTCGACTCGGTTCTTTCAAATTGTTTCTCATTATTAAGAAAAGGTAACAAAGATAAAATACGAGCTTGTTTTATAGCAATAGTAATTAATCGTTGTTGTTTCAAGGTCAATCTATTTACTCGTCTAGATAATATTTTTCCCTGTTCACTAATAAATCGACTAATTAAACTCATGTTTTTATAATCAATTCGATCCCCCGATTGGATCGGGGGCAAACGCTTACGAAAAGATCGCTTGGATTTAAGAAAAGTTCGCTTGGATTTATCCATGGTTTGGTTAGTTTATTTCTTATCCCTAAAATCCTATTTCAGCCGGATCTCTAATTAGAATAAATAAATAGGATTTGGTTTGTTTATAATTATCTTTAACTATGTTAAATATGTTATATATATAATGTCATTTTTCCCTTTCCTTGTAAGATAAGGGCGCAAGTGCTTGCTTCAATCTATTTCTTTATCTCCCCGTGAATCGTATGTTTGTAACAATATGGACAGAATTTTAGTAACTCCAATCGATTAGGCGTATTGTGCCGGTTCTTTTGAGTAATATATCTGGAAATGCCCGTTGATTCCTTATTAACACCGTTTCGGACACAAGCGGTACATTCCAAAAGAACCGGTATTCGCACATCTTTACCCTTGGCCATGAACCTCCTTTGGATTTTTCATTTACTCAACTCTTCCTCTTTCAATCCGAAACGAAAAAGAAGAAAGGAAGGAAAAAAAAATAGAATTTGTAACTTGCTATCCTCTTATGCAAGATTTCACTACAATC